AGTTTCGAGTGATCTGATACCTTTTTTCTTCTCGTTGTAGATATTAGAAGAATGGAACCCACTACTAAATCGAATGAGTTAAAGTAAAATGAGTTAAAATAAAAGGTTCAAAAGTAAAGGGCATTCTAAGGCTATTTCCTTTTTTGTTCTAAAAAAAATGAATATAGAACAAATTAGATACAATAAAAAAAGAGAGGGGTCAAATTAAAATAGATATTTTTTTCTATTTTCTTCTATATTAATTCAAAGTTAAATAAATTGAAACAACAAAGTTCTTATTCTTTGTTTTTGTTTTAATATTTTTTCTAATCGAAATAGAATTCTACTAAATATTTTCATTAGATTTGTTTACTCAATTCATGGGGTGATTAATAAGTCTGTTGATTTGGAATCACAGGATGGGTAGATGTCACAGATGATGAATTTTTTCTTAATTATGTCACTATATTTCTTCTTTTTAGTCGTCTTTAATAATTTATGGATGAATCTTCCATTTTCAATTGTATCTTTCAAGTAGTATTTTTGCTTATCTTTTTTTTTTTTTTCAAAAAAATGGAAATTTAATTTAGGGAAGTGCTTTATAAACATATGTATAAAAAGAACATATTTCATTTAGCTTCTATATGTCCACTATAACTAGTTATTTCGGTTTTTTACTAGCAGTTTTAATTATAACTTTAGCTCTTTTTATTGGTCTGAGTAAAATACGACTTATTTGATTTGTAATTTGGAAATTAATTGGAAATTTTAGGATAAGATATTCTTTAGTTCCTTACTATGTCAATTTACAATTCTCGGTCATTGAGATTCATGATCAATATAGATTAATATTTAAGGATAGATATTACCTTTCTTTTTACCTTTCGAACAAAAAAAAATGATTGAAGTTTTTCTATTTGGAATCGTGTTAGGTTTAATTCCTATTACTTTGGCTGGATTATTTGTAACTGCATATTTACAATATCGACGAGGTGATCAGTTGGATCTTTAATTAATGTCTATTTTGTTTATGGATTCCCTATTTATTTGTTTTAATCCTAATACACAAGGATCCAATTCATATTTGAAACTGTTGTTCAATTATTTCAGTGTAATTCTCAATCTAACAATAATAGAATCGCATTCTGTAGGATTTGAACCATCACGCTCTGTAGGATTTGAACCTACGACATCGGGTTTTGGAGACCCGCGTTCTACCGAACTGAACTAAGAGCGCTTTGTTTTCATAAATTCTTTTAGATGATCTTAATACATTTTGCATATATATACTAGAATCAATATATTAATATATACATATAGATATTCAGTATTTATGTCCAATTGGAATTCTTCTTCAATTGGTCCCGTTCCATTGCTCATATAATAAGGAATATCATAGAAAAGTAATAGTTAGGGATAGGGATGACAGGATTTGAACCCGTGACATTTTGTACCCAAAACAAACGCGCTACCAAGCTGCGCTACATCCCTTTTCGATTTGTTTCTAGTGTTATTGTAAAGAATCTTTGTCTTGTTTTCCACATTTTTCTTTTCTCTGTTGATATATCTATATAGATATATTTATATATTTATATATTATTCTGCCATTTTTTTAGTTTCCTATACTATAATATACAATCGAATATGAAAAAGAAAAGATATTATAAAAATAAATATTATTCCATAGAATAAGAATAAAGAACATTCTATATAGATAGATCTATATAGAATATATAAAATACTTAAAAAGGGGGATTTGAAATGCGAGATCTAAAAACATATCTTTCCGTGGCACCAGTAGTAAGTACTCTATGGTTCGGGGCTTTGGCAGGTCTCTTGATAGAGATCAATCGTTTTTTTCCAGATGCATTGATATTCCCCTTTTTTTCATTCTAGTTATTGACACGGGAAGGCGTGAAGAAAATTATAGATCCAATTAAATATATGTAATTAATCTCCTCTTTTTTATTTCTTCTTTTTGAAAATTGTAATAGAATAAGTTAGTAAAGATAAAGAATAAAGGTTAATTCTGCCTCATTGAAATTCGGAGTTAAAGTCGGGATCTGGTCCAGGGTTCAATGGAATTGAATTATTAATTCAATTCCATTTCGATTTCTGGTTTCACTCTATTTTAAATCGAAATGGAATTGATAGGGTGGGGCAACAATATTCTAAAAAATACTTAAAAAACTTAAATACTGTATTGTATTACAAATCGAAATGAAATCTAGTTCGAGATCATTGTATTCTTTTTTGACTATATTAATATTAATTGGAACGAAATCTTTCATAACATAATTGGATTTCGAATTCTTAATTTCTATTTTTTTCTTTCTTTTCTTCTTCTTAGATTCGAATCCGAAAATGGAAGAGTTAAGTGAATTAAAAACCCAAAAGAGGTTCATGGCCAAGGGTAAAGATATGCGAGTAACAGTTATTTTGGAGTATACCGGTTGTGATAAAAAGAGTGTTAATAAGGAATCAACGGGTATTTCTAGATATATTACTCAAAAGAATCGACACAATACGCCTAGTCGATTGGAATTGATAAAATTCTGTTCCCGTTGTTGCAAACATCAAATTCACGCCGAAATAAAGAAATAGAGAAAATGGATCGCTTGTGTGTTACCCTTTCAGCCAAAGAATATAACATGTAAAATGATCTATTTTTAGTATTTTTCTATCTATCTTTATATATCTATCTTTATATATATCTATTCTATAATTTATAGTTTAGTTATAGTTTAGTTTTAGTTAAATTATATACATATATCATTATATAACAATATATATTAAAATAAATTAAGAAAAAAACTTTCTTGTAATATATGTGATTTTTGGAACAGGAATATACAAACCATGGACAAATCTAAGCGACTCTTTCTTAAATCCAAGCGATCTTTTCGTAGGCGTTTGCCCCCGATCCAATCGGGGGACAGAATTGATTATAAAAACATGGGTTTAATTAGTCGATTTATTAGTGAACAAGGAAAAATATTATCAAGACGCGTAAATAGATTGACCTTAAAACAACAACGATTAATTACGATTGCTATAAAACAAGCTCGTATTTTATCTTCGTTACCTTTTCTTAATAATGAAAAACAATTTGAAAAAAACGAGTCAACCGCTAGAACTACTACTTTTAAAAAAAAAAAAAATAGAAATTAAGAATTCGAAATCCAATTTGAATTTAGATTCCAATTACACATAGATTGATGTTTTGTTCGAAAACTATGACAATTCAATTTGGGTTTTTATGTTGTAAGAAAAAAGAGAATTAAAAAGATAATTGGTGACGAAGAATAATTTATTTTCTTTTTATAAAGCGTGGTTGTATATTTGGATAGCTTTATCATATGATAAAGCTATCCAAATATACAAATTTCTATTCTATACCCTTCCGAAGTAACGTCTACGGGGATTTTTAGTTTTTATGATATCATTGACAATCATAAAAAGACAATTCTCTTTTAATATAGCTATTTGTGCAACTATTTTACGATTAAGAAGCAATTGCCTCGTGTATATATTATATATAATATTACTATACATATAATATACTTTTGGATTCTCTCGAATTACTGCATTTATTCGACTAATCCATAAACCACGAAAATCTCTTTTTTTCCTATCTCTATCCCGATGAGCTGAAACCAAAGCTTTAATTTTCTGTTGAGTAATAGTTCGAGTAAGTCTTGAATGAGCTCCGCGAAAGCTTGATGTAAATAAACGAATTTTTGTTCTCCGTTTCCGAGCTATATATCCTCGTTTAATTCTGGTCATTGAATAAATGAAACTTTGATGAACAACTATTTGATTTTTTTCTTTCAGTTATTCTTTTCTTCTTCCTGGTCTATTAATAACAAAAATGGATTCTTCCAATGTATAAAAAAAAATTCCAATGGCTCTTGCTACTATAACCTCCCCAACCACGATTTTTTAAAATTTTTCGAAATATTGAACCTAAAAATAAGAAATTGTATTGATACTAGGTATCAAAAAACATAGTAATAGTAAATGAAATAGGACATAGATAAAAAAATGGTGGGTTCCATCGTTTCTACGATTTTTTTAGAAACAGTCAGGTCCTCTCTATACACCGGAGCCTTTTTTTTTATATTCATTTAATCCTTTTTATTGTTAACTTGTACAGTTCACATTCTTTGGCTCTACCCATCCAATATCTAGTAAATAGGTTTTTTCACAACGAAATCTAGTTATACAGTAACGGTATTTTATTATGAAAATTTGCTGGGTAGCTGACCCTCTTATTCCGTTCGTGTAAAATTCATTAAGGACATAATTTATCTTTAATTGCAATAGTACTTTATCCGCTTAATGGATAACTTAATATTTGTTACCAATGGTAAAGTATTTCTCATCTTAAATTCCAAATTAATATTATTGGGTTTGCACCACCAATCAAAACCATAAATTTGATACATGATAGAAGAATGTAAAGAATGTATATATAATTAAAGATAGTGTGAATGGAAAAAGTCCATTCACACTATCTTAACTGATCGCCAATACTTAATTGGTTTTTTCTTACTATATGATTGAAACGAGTCGCACATACACCCTGGTACACGTTCCTCGGCGCTGAGGGCATCCCCGAAGAGCTGGGGATTTTGTGACGTTTCGGATTGGCTGTCTTGTCTTTCTAATAAGTTGTTTCATAGTTGGCATGGTAAGTTGTATATATATATAATAATGAGGAGGTTTAGATCTATCCTAACCCCGAATTACTTATATTCTATTAATAGATTAATTTTTAGAGATACTATATTAAAATTCAAGTAAGAAGATTAAAAAATGAAATTTCAAATCCTGTATTTTTTAGAATAATGCTTGCCATCCATTTTTTATTCAACTGCTACAAGATCTACAATTCCGTGAGCTTGGGCTTCTGCTGCTGACATAAAAACATCCCTTTCCATGTCTTCGGATATAACCCATAAAGGTTTGCTCGTTCTTTGTACATAAACCCTTGTGATAGTTTCACGCAGTTTCAGTAGTTCTTCTGCTTCCAGGATAAATTCTCCCGCTTGTGCCTCATAAAAAGAACTAGCGGGTTGGTGGATCATTACCCTGATTGTATAACTTAATTTAATAAGTGTTTCCCTTATCTTGAGAAAGATTTGGATAATGATTTCTCCTATATTGGTAAAGATTTTCTTTATTCCCTAAAGAAAGGGAATAAGCGATAAATACAAATAAGAAAAATAATGAGCAAAAATAAGATTCCATAACCGTACAAGCATTTTATACGTATTGATGCATACGGCTTTTCCACGTATGTAATTCATTTTTTCCTCTATGAATTTTTTTCTTCCATCCAAGTAAAAAGAAGTCAAAAATCTACTGGGTCTTTTGGATCCAGATCCTTAAATAAAAATAATAAACAATACAGTAACCCATTTTCTTTTTTATTTTTGAATCGAATTCAAAATACTATGATGGTTCCGTTGTTTTTTTTTATTTAATTTTTTTTGTTATTCAACAATCCGAAAGTTTCTTTTTTTTTCATATGTTATGTTTTCTTCTAATTAAAATAAAAATTGTTAAAAGCTTTCTGGTATGAAAAAAACAAAAAAGTCTGTGACACTAAAATTTAACTAGGTTCCTGATAGATCAGATAAAATTGTAAATACCCTCTTTTTCATACTACTCTTTCTATATATAATCGAATGGTTTAAAAAACCTAAATTTTCATATGGAATTCGGAATACCATGCTATTATTACTTATTAAATGTTTTTATGGCGAAGGTATAGTCTTTCTATATATTCTCAAATAAAAGAATCATTGGCGCCGAGCGTGAGGGAATGCTAAACGTTTGGTAATTTCTCCTCCTGCCAGAATAAAGGATCCCATTGAAGCGGCTAATCCCATACATACTGTTTGTACATCTGGTTGTACAAATTGCATAGTATCATAAATAGCTATTCCGGGGATTACCCACCCTCCCGGAGAATTTATAAACAGATACAAATCTTTATTATCGTCCTCTATACTGAGATATACCATAAGACCAATAAGTTGATTCGATATTTCACTATCAACCTCTTGACCTAAAAAAAGTAATCTTTCTCGATAAAGTCGATTGATTAGGATTCCATTTTTTTCCTTAAGAGCCGTACATGCGCCTTTTGATGCATACAGTTCACCAAAAATCATATATATATAATAAAAAAAGGAATCAATGTGTCGATTTTTAACCTCTTTCTCTTTTCAGAATGGACTTCTTCAAACTTTGAAAGAAAATAATACTATACTCATTACTCATTTTATTGAACTAACTTCTCATTGATGTATTGCTTTCATCGAGATTGAATCCCAATCACAATGTAATTTTCTTGTTTCTGAATGGACTTTTTTAATTCTTTTAGGTTTCGTTTCTACTCTGAGTAAAGATCTGCCCGATTTGGATTTGCACATATAGGACAAATATTACAATACTATATCTTTTTGTTATAACTTCTTTCTTTTCTTAATATCTTTTTTTAAGTTTTCTGTAAAATATATGATATGATCGAAGTGGTGATCGTAGATATATTACCAATTGGTTTTTTTCTAAACAGAGCCTGGGTACTTTATTTTATTGGTCCAATCGAGCCAACCATAAATTATTCATAATTTCGAATAAGAATCTGGATATCCCCTCTAAAAACCAAAAAATCGATCGAATTATACTTCATTACACTTCACGCTCCAAATTTTTTATGATTCAATCATTCTCTTTTGGGGGTGAAAGAGAGGATATCTCGATCGGGGGAGAAAACGGGTAAAAACCATATGACCTACTATATCTGACAAGTCGCACTATATATCAACCCAAGATGCATCTTCTTCCCCAGGACTTCGAAAGGGTACTTTTGGAACACCAATGGGCATAAAATGGAGAAAAAAATAAAGTCATATATCTCACTTTAGTGTGGAAACGTAAGAATTAGCTTACCATGTTAAAAATGATTTACTTTTATTATATTGCATTTTTATAAAGAAAAAGGAATACTAAATAAAGTAAAGTTGTTACGAATGGGTCATTGGGGTGATAAACGAATATGTCTGCATTTACTTATTTAAATATTCATAGAGAAAATTGTCAACCCCTCTCGTCTTCCCACCATTGCGTATTGTTACTTATCGGGTATAGAATAAATCTGTTTCTTTTTATTTCTACAAATAGGATTGTTCCATTATTACTAAAAAACTAGAACAAATTTGAATCCCTTTTCCTAGATAATCTACAGAAAGGCTAGAGTGCATAGTATAATTTTTTCCAGTGCAATAAAGTTACATAGTGTCTATTTTTTGTTGATATAAGGGGTATTTTCATGGGTTTACCTTGGTATCGTGTTCATACTGTTGTATTAAATGATCCAGGCCGTTTGCTTTCTGTTCATATAATGCACACAGCTCTGGTTGCTGGTTGGGCTGGTTCGATGGCTCTATATGAATTAGCAGTTTTTGATCCCTCTGACCCTGTCCTTGACCCAATGTGGAGACAGGGTATGTTCGTTATACCTTTCATGACTCGTTTAGGAATAACCAATTCGTGGGGCGGTTGGAATATCACAGGAGGGACTATAACGAATCCGGGTATTTGGAGTTACGAAGGGGTGGCCGGAGCACATATTGTGTTTTCGGGCTTGTGCTTTTTAGCGGCTATTTGGCATTGGGTTTATTGGGATCTCGAAATCTTTTGTGATGAACGTACTGGAAAACCTTCGTTGGATTTGCCCAAAATTTTTGGAATTCATTTATTTCTTGCAGGGGTGGCTTGTTTTGGTTTTGGCGCATTTCATGTAACAGGATTGTATGGTCCTGGAATATGGGTATCTGATCCTTATGGACTAACTGGAAGGATACAATCCGTAAATCCCGCGTGGGGTGTGGAAGGTTTTGATCCTTTTGTTCCGGGGGGGATAGCTTCTCATCATATTGCAGCAGGAACGTTGGGCATATTAGCGGGTCTTTTCCATCTTAGTGTGCGTCCGCCCCAACGTCTATATAAAGGATTACGTATGGGAAATATTGAAACCGTTCTTTCCAGCAGTATTGCTGCTGTCTTTTTTGCAGCTTTTGTCGTTGCTGGAACTATGTGGTATGGTTCAGCAACAACTCCCATTGAATTATTTGGTCCTACTCGTTATCAATGGGATCAGGGATACTTCCAGCAAGAAATATATCGAAGAGTTGGTGCTGGACTAGCCGAAAATCAAAATTTATCAGAAGCTTGGTCTAAAATTCCCGAAAAATTAGCTTTTTATGATTACATTGGCAATAATCCAGCAAAAGGTGGGTTATTTAGAGCGGGTTCAATGGACAATGGAGATGGAATAGCCGTCGGTTGGTTAGGACATCCCATCTTTAGAGATAAAGAGGGGCATGAACTTTTTGTACGGCGTATGCCTACTTTTTTTGAAACATTTCCGGTTGTTTTGGTAGACGGGGATGGAATTGTTAGAGCCGATGTTCCTTTTCGAAGGGCAGAATCGAAATATAGTGTCGAACAAGTAGGTGTAACTGTTGAGTTCTATGGTGGCGAACTTAATGGAGTCAGTTATAGTGATCCTGCTACTGTGAAAAAATATGCTAGACGTGCTCAATTGGGTGAAATTTTTGAATTAGATCGTGCTACTTTGAAATCAGATGGTGTTTTTCGTAGCAGTCCAAGGGGTTGGTTTACTTTTGGACATGCTTCATTTGCTCTGCTATTCTTTTTCGGGCACATTTGGCATGGTGCTAGAACTTTGTTCAGAGATGTTTTTGCTGGTATCGACCCAGATTTAGACGCTCAAGTAGAATTTGGAGCATTCCAAAAACTTGGAGATCCAACTACAAGAAGACAGGTAGTCTGATAGAACATTCTTTTGTTCCTTTTCTACTTTTTTTGTTATGATTTTTAATTTCACACAGATAACTAGAAAAATCTTGATTTGAATCATTGTATTTCTTCTTTTTTTTTTGGGGGGGGGGGGGAAATGAGCCCCAACAAACAGGTATGAAAGTTATAATTGTAAACCACGATCAAATATATGGAAGCATTGGTTTATACATTCCTCTTAGTCTCGACTTTAGGAATTATTTTTTTCGCTATCTTTTTTAGAGAACCTCCTAAAGTTCCAACGAAAAAATGAAATAATTTTTTATTATCTTAATTGAAGTAATGAGCCCTCTATATATAGAGGGCTCATTACTTCAACTAGTCCCCATGTTCTTCGAATGGATCTCTTAATTGTTGAGAGGGTTGCCCAAAAGCAGTATATAAGGCATACCCAGTAAAACTTACAAGTAAACCAGATATAGAGATGGCAATTAGGGTTGCTGTTTCCATTATTATAGTTCTAAAGTTTCAAGATCACAATAGATCTATAGGATAAGATCCTTATATTTACAGCGGAATAGTATACAAAGTCAACAGATCTCAATGAATAATAAATAGTATTTATGTCTACTCAAACCGTTGAGGATAATTCTAGATCTGGTCCAAGACGAACTGTTGTAGGGGATTTATTGAAACCATTAAATTCAGAGTATGGTAAAGTAGCTCCGGGGTGGGGAACTACTCCTTTGATGGGTGTTGCAATGGCTCTATTTGCGATATTTCTATCTATTATTTTGGAGATTTATAATTCGTCCATTTTACTGGACGGAATTTCTATGAATTAGATTCACAAGAATCGAGTAATTTGTTTTTCAATAGAAAGGAAAGTTAAACCTTTAGGTTTCTTATTGTTTGTTAGCTATTCCATTTGGATTTGGTAGTTTGATCGTGGAATTTCTTTGTTTCTGTATTTCCGGAATATGAGTGTGTGACTTGTTTTAATTGATCCTATTGATAGTACAGAACATAAAAAGGATCTGTCATCTTGATAGAGATGGTTTAATCCCGTGAGATATTTATTCTAGTATCTGGAGCACGGAATATAGAAAATAGATTCTAAAAATATTAGAACTATGATTCATACTAAATATTTAGACCTCGCAACCGGACTTAAAAAACTTTTCAA